TCAAAATTTGGATATTTGTAGACGAGGAATAATAAGCCTTTACTTTCCTTTACGTTCTATCCAACGATAGAACAAAAAATGATAAAGTCTTTCATTCTTTTTCTGTTCAATCAAAACAAAAATGAGCAATTCTGTAATTCTATAGGGTTGAATAAAAATTAGATTGATCATTTGATATAATTGCTATGCTTAGTGTGTGACTCGTTGGTTTTTTTTTAGGGTTAGGATTCAAAAAAAAAAAAAAAAATGGACCAACCCATAGTATAAACTAATAACTATAGAACTAATAACTAACTCATCGTTTCGTATTATCTGGATCCAAAGACCGGTCAAGATATGATATATTGGTCATATCATTGTAGCAACTGAAATCTTTTTTTTTTTGCATAAACAAAAGAAAAACCAATCTGATTGTGAGTTGTGAAGCGAAATATAGAAGGATGCGGATAACTGGAAGGGTGAGAGAAAGAGAGAAAAAGAATATCAATGATATATAATTCCAATATAATATGTAAGGTCTATAAGTCATCTCATAAAGGGCCATGTAATAAAGCATCAATACTCTGATTCATCTATAATTAGATGAATCCGTTCATAGAACAAAAAAATCAAGAGCCTCGAGCCAATAAAGACTGAGAAGATTGACTCAAGAACAAATTTCATTAGGGGCTCCATTGTAGAAATTCAGACCTAACCATTAATCGAGAAGCGATGGGAACGACGGAACCTGTGAATGCAGAAGATTCTATTGAAAATGAATCCTAATGATTCATTGGGTGGGATGGCGGAACAAACCGGGTACCAATTCATTTATTCTGAGAGGTCATGGGCTAACGCTACAACTGAACTAGATATTGAAAGAGTAAATATTCGCCTGCGAAAGCTTTATTTTATTTTATTGGATTGCTAAATTTTTGGCGATCCGATACGATAAAGGGAAAATAAAAATAAAGATTCGTTATAACGTTATAAAAAACGACATTATCAAAATAAAATATATGTTTAGTTATATATCCAAACAAGATAGCTAAATATCGAATAGATTTGATGAAATCTCAAAGAATCCCAGGATTCAGTGTATTGTGTATTATTCATTAAATACATGTATATCTTATTTAAATAGTTAAATAGTTTTCAATCGTTTCATTCGCGAGGAGCTGGATGAGAAGAAACTCTCATGTCCGGTTCTGTAGTAGAGATGGGATTGCGAAACAACCATCAACTATAACCCCAAAAGAACCAGATTCCGTAAACAACATAGAGGAAGAATGAAGGGAATATCTTATCGAGGTAATCGTATTTGTTTTGGTAGATATGCTCTTCAGGCACTTGAACCCGCTTGGATCACATCTAGACAAATAGAAGCAGGGCGGCGAGCAATGACACGAAACGCACGCCGTGGTGGAAAAATATGGGTACGCATATTTCCAGACAAACCAGTTACAGTAAGACCTGCGGAAACACGTATGGGGTCGGGGAAAGGATCTCCCGAATATTGGGTAGCTGTCGTTAAACCAGGTAGAATCCTTTATGAAATGGGCGGAATAGCAGAAAATATAGCCAGAAAGGCTATTTCAATAGCGGCGTCCAAAATGCCTATACGAACTCAATTCATTATTTCGGGATAGAAATATAGAAATGTAGAACCAAAGGAAAGAGGTTTTTGGAATAAAAAAAAACAATTGTAGTTTTATTTTTTGGACAAAGAATATTTCTTTTTTTTTCCTTCGCCCCTTTTTGCATTGAAAGAACTGATTAAAAAATGATATGATTCAACCTCAGACCCATTTGAATGTAGCGGACAACAGCGGGGCCCGAGAATTGATGTGTATTCGAATCGTAGGAGCTAGTAATCGCCGATATGCTCATATTGGTGACGTTATTGTTGCTGTGATCAAAGAAGCAGTACCAAATATGCCTCTAGAAAGATCAGAAGTGATCAGAGCTGTAATTGTACGTACTTGTAAAGAACTCAAACGTGACAACGGTATGATAATACGATATGATGACAATGCTGCAGTTGTCATTGATCAAGAAGGAAATCCAAAAGGAACTCGAGTTTTTGGTGCGATCGCCCGGGAATTGAGACATTTCCATTTTACTAAAATAGTTTCATTAGCCCCCGAGGTATTATAAGATGAGACCATGATATAGTTATAGTAGGTTATTTGGATGAAATAGATTATTAGTAGATTGTGTCTCACGTATATACCTTTAATAATAATAATAATTAATAATAATTCATAAATAAAAAATAAAACAAAAAGTATGTTTATTATATCCAAATTTGGAGGCACCAATAATTTTAGTTCATCATGGGTAGGGACACTATTGCTGACATAATAACCTCTATACGAAATGCTGACATGAATAGAAAAGGAATGGTTCGAATAGCATCTACTAACATAACCGAAAACATTGTTAAAATACTTTTACGAGAGGGTTTTATCGAAAACGTGAGGAAACATCGGGAAAGCAACAAATATTTTTTGGTTTTAAC